GAAATAGGTAAAAGAAATTTCCATCCAAGATTTAAAAGTTGGTCCATTCTAAGTCTCGGTAAAGTCCATCTTGTTGCAATAGGAATGAACAAGAATAAATAAGTTTTAGCTAATGTAATAAAGATACCTATTATTGTTCCAAAGACTTTACCGGCTTTATTTATATAAATAAATCCAGGGACGAATATATACGGAATAGAAAAATCCCAACCCCCCAAGTAAAGAACTGTTACAAATAATGAAGAAACTAATAAATTAAGATACGAAGCAACGTAAAATAAACCAAATTTGATACCGGAATATTCGGTTTGATAGCCTGCTACTAACTCTTCTTCTGCTTCTGGTAAATCAAAGGGTAATCTTTCACACTCGGCTAGAGAAGAAATTAGAAAAATGATAAACCCTATGGGTTGACGCCACAAATTCCACCCCCAAAAACCATACTTTGATTGCGCTTCAACTATATCAACTGTACTTAAACTGTTAGATAATTATAGTCGATGATAACATCACTGCTCCATCGCTATTTCAGAACCGTACATGAGATTTTCACCTCATACGGCTCCTCAGAGGTCACAAATAAATCTAAAGAACCTTCACTATTTTGGAATCTTGATATTTGATAGATAGGATAGACACCCTACCTAAGGTTCCGAATTAAACCAATGGAATTCTGTCTGCTATATTTTAATAAATAAAATAGTGCTTCTGAATTTATCTTATCCTTTAAAGAATTTTTATTTTTCTTTGTTGATTAATAAATCCTTGAATAAAAAACTTTGTTGTAAAAATATCACATAGATATGATATTGATATTTCAACCTATTTTTTGATTACGAAAAAAAAAAAGAATTAGACACGATATTAGTGTTCATAAATCATGACAACAATCTATAATCTATCTTTTTATTTAAATACAAATATGTATCCAGGAAAAAAAGATTTCTTTTTTTTTTTCAATTCCATTCTTTTCTTTCTCTTTTATTTCGTTCCTATTCTTCTTTCTCAGAAAAGGGGACTTTAACCAAAGTAAAAGATTACTTCGTTCTTGATATGATAGTTATTTATTTAATCAGTGGATAGGAACATACTCTGGATCGGAATCGTGGGGAGTACTTCTTTATCATTTCTACTAATTTAAAGTCCCAACTCAAATTCCCTTTCTGTACAGAAATATCCTCCTGGATAACTCCTATAAACTCCATTACGAATCCTTTGTGTATCTTGGTCTTCCTAACCATCCACCCGTTTTTGCTCAACCTTGCATTATGGTAATACATTTATAGTAATAGATATTAAAAACTCCATATGGTTGATCTTTTGAACCCGCTTCAAGTCATGATGACTAATCAACCATTCTTGGGGTAAACCGTCTCTACTACTTTTACTTAATTCTTGTACATAGGAAATGAGATTCAAACCCTTATTTTTTTTACTTTACTGCAAATTTACATGCCGTTTTCTTTCACTCATATAACTATCTGGTTTAATTTATCAATTCAAATGATGAATCAAAAAATGAAAAATTTAATTTATTAAACTTTCTTCCGAGAAAGTAAAGAAATTTGGGGATTTTTTACGGCTCACCGAATCACACGTAGAGATATTGATAATACACATAGAGTTAATGGTATTTCATAACTAATTGATTGGGCAGCAGCCCGTAAACCACCTAAAAAGGAATATTTATTGTTTGATCCATATCCTGACATAAGAAGTCCAAGGGGAGCAATACTTGAAATAGCAATCCATAAAAAAACACCAATACTAAGATCGGTTAGAACAAGGTTATAGCTAAAAGGAATTACTGAAAAACTGAGTAAAATGGATATGACTGCTATAGATGGTCCAATACTAAACAAACCAGCATCTCCTCTAGATGTAAGAATATTCTCTTTGAAAAGTAGTTTTGTACCATCTGCTAGGGCTTGAAGGATTCCCAAGGGTCCGGCATACTCAGGACCAATACGTTGTTGTATCCCCGCAGAAATTTCTCTTTCTAACCAAACAATTACTAGTACGCCAATTATAATTCCTAATACAAGAGCTAAAATAGAGACAAGGATCCATATGATTCCGTAGTGTTCTTTTAAGGATTCCAATCTGGAAAAGGAATTGATAGCTTTTATTTCTGTTGTATCAATTATCATTTCAACGATCAACTTCTCCCATAATGATATCTATGCTACCTAGTATTGTCATAATATCAGCCAATTTCATTCTTTTAACTAAATGAGGAAGAATTTGCAAATTGATAAAACCCGGCGGTCGGATTTTCCATCTCCAAGGAAAAACAGTCTGATCTCCTATCAAAAAAATTCCCAATTCTCCTTTTGGGGCTTCGACTCTCACATAAAGTTCTTGTTTCGATAATTCAAAAGTCGGAGAAGGTTTTTTACCAATAAATCGATATTCAAAATCATTCCATTCGGGATCTTTTACTCTAACAAAACGCCGGGTTTCTAAATTTTCATAGGGACCCCCTGGGATTCCTTCCAGAGCCTGCTGAATAATTTTTATCGATTCTGTCATTTCACCGATTCGTACTAAATAACGAGCTAATGAATCCCCCTCTTTTTGCCATTGAACCTTCCAATCTAATTCGTCGTAACACTCATAGCGATCAACTTTACGAAGATCCCATTGTATTCCGGAAGCTCGTAGTATTGGTCCTGATAAACCCCAATTTATTGCTTCTTCTCCACCAATAATGCCTACGCCTTCAACACGTTCTAAAAATATAGGATTCCGTGTAATAAGCTTTTGATATTCAGTAACCCTTGTTAAAAAGTAATCGCAAAAATCCAAACATTTATCTATCCAGCCATAAGGTAGATCAGCAGTTACTCCTCCAATACGAAAATAATTATGCATCATTCGCATACCAGTAGCAGCTTCGAATAGGTCATATATTAATTCTCTTTCCCGAAAAATATAGAAGAAGGGGGTCTGTGCCCCAATATCTGCCATAAAAGGGCCTAGCCATAACAAATGAGAAGCTATACGACTCAACTCCAACATAATGACTCTGATATAGCTAGCTCTTTTAGGTACTTGAATATTTCCTAACTGTTCGGGTCCATTCACAGTTATTGCTTCTGTGAACATAGTAGCTAAATAATCCCAACGTGTTACATAAGGCAAATATTGTATAATTGTTCGGTTTTCCGCAATTTTCTCCATCCCTCTATGTAAATAACCCAATATTGGTTCACAGTCAATAACATCTTCACCATCTAGAGTAACGATGAGTCGAAGAACACCATGCATTGATGGGTGCTGAGGACCCATATTTACTATCATGAGGTCTTTTCTTGTAACTGGCGCAGTCATAAGTTTTTTATCGATTCATTCTTCCATGAATTGCTGAAAGTGAAAGGAAGTTTATCAAAATTGAAATGAATGAAAAAAATACCAAGATTCCGCAAATTAACGAGTTTTTCTTTCTCGAATATCCAACTGATCAATTAATTCTTTATAACGTACTTTATTTTTTTTTGACAAATAAGCCAGTAGTCGTTGACGTTTTCCCAAAATTTTCCGCAACCCCCTCTGAGATAAATAGTCCTTTTTGTGTAATTCTAAATGAGAAGTAAGTTTTCGTATCTTATTGGTAAAACTGAATACTTGAAATTCAACTGACCCTTTGTTTTCTTCTTGAGAAATAATTGAAATGAATGAATTTTTTACCATAAATTTATCCGCCCCTTTTTAGATTAGAGATATATATTTTAATGATCAGTAATAATAATGCTAGTCATTTTATTTTAATGCGATATAGATATATACAATAATCTAAATTTCTTTATTTATATTTATGGATTCCAAATTTTATCAATTATTTTTATTTTTTATTTAGAAGTATGACGCATATATTTTTGAATTCAAAAAAGTGAACAAATTTAACCTCACCTCCGATTTACTAGATTAAAGATTTTGTTAATTCACTAAATCTAATTGATACATTATTAATTATTATCATTGGAATATAACACGGGGGCACTGTTTGCTTTGATATATCTTCTATGGTAAAAGAAAAATGTAAGTTTTTAACCGCGGATACATATGTATCCTTAACATATTAAAACGACTACCGTTATTGGTATTAAACCAATAACGATTAATACAAGCTAAATCTTCTAATCGATAATTAGGCCAAAGAAAAAACTTGAATTGAATTAATTCATTTTTATCTCTAATATTTTTTGTCCAGTTCTTGTTATAACATACTGGATTTCTATCCGCACCCTTACCACTTTTTGAATTGAAACAAATGAGAATTCTCAACTCTCTACGACGTCTAGATGATAAAATATTTTCAGGAACAAGCAAATAAAAATCATTTTTATCTCTATTTCTTTTTTGATATTCTGAAATGGACTCATTAAAATGAGTCTTATCAATATATCCTTGTTCGTGGTATCTTTGATTACTTGTTTTGTATTTACTTTTATGAACCAAGGAAATACCTATGGTTTGATACATAATAAATTGTCCATCATTTTTTACAGACAGACGAGTGGGTTCGATAATAAAAAGTCCCTTTTTCATCAATTCTGGAAAAGTTAAATTGTGTTCAATCAATATTATATCCAAACAGAGTTCTCCCCGTTGAATCGAGGATATAGTAATTTTTCTTGGATTATTCAGTCTAAGCAGGAGACAATATACCTTGATATTATTGATTATTCTTTGATTCAAAGAATCGTCCCATCTCAATTGAAAAAGCAAATAACGTTTCAGGAAGAGATCCATTTCTGCTTCCGTTTTACTTTTGTATTGTTTTTTCTTTTTAGGCTTTTTACTGTTTGATTCCGCTTCTTCAATACCCTTTTGTTGGTTTGATAGTCCAAGATTGCCTTGTCCTACGGGTTCTTCTTTATTTTTATTCTTTATTTTTTTATACCATCGAATCAAAAAATTCCTTTTTTGTTTTTCATTGGTGTTTTTATTCGTACTTGCCCCAAAATTTTCATTTTTATTCGAATTTAAAAAAAGAAATTTGCTTCGTATAATCCACGGTTTTATTTTATATACATTATATAGTTGTAAAAATTCTGGGAATAACCAAAGTTCCAAATTTGGTATTGGACGGTTTAGTATTTCTTCATTCATTCCCATCCAATCAAAAAATACCCTTTTGATATTTTTTTTTTTATCTTGATGAATCGTAAGATAAAAAAGATCTTTTTTATCAAATTTATCAACTATTTGGTAATTATTAGTACTTTGGTTAATCTTGGTATCGATTTGTATCCAGGTTTCAAGATCAGCTTTTTTTTTAAGATAAAATTTTAAGATTTTCCAATCAAAATATTTTCTATCTGCATTTTTTTCGATATATAAAAAACTGCCTTTTCCTAGATAACTATTGATAAGAGTACTCTCCAGGATATTAAAAAAGTTGTCTTTATGTATGGTAGAATTGTAAAAAAGCTCTTGGTTCTTATTTATTTCCAATCGTAATCCATACCTATAAATAGAAGAGGCCTTTTTTTTTTCAAAATTAAGGGATTTATATGATAAAAGGTCATATCTATTGTATTTTGGAAATTTTTCTTTTTCATTCAATAATGAATGTACTTCAGAAATATTTTCTTTTCTGTAAAATTTTAATTGGTCTTTCTCATATGACTCCCATTTATAAATTTTTTTTTTTTTAGTCATAGTCATACAACGTTTATTAATTCTAATTTTATTCCGCCATCTTTGTGGTATTAATCTAGACCATCTAATCTGAGATAAATCATATTGATAATGTCCTCTTAACCATTTTTTCCAGTCATTCGAATGATGAGGTTTTTTATGCCCTAATTCGGTCTGAAATATTCCTTGTGTTCCAAAAGAATCCTTTATTTCAGTCTTAAGAAATAAAGATGTTCCCTGATATTGAAGAACAGATTGTAATTTATACAAACTTCTTCTAACTTGGGCTTGAGATAACCTATAAAATACATATGCTTGTGACAAGCAGGATAAATCACTAAAAATATGTGAATTTTTTTTACTAACAATATCAAGTGACTTTTTTATAGTCGAAATAAAACGACTTGTATTTGGATTTTTTTTATTAGTTTTTTCTTGATTTGGTTCATAAATGTATTGATCAATAATTTTTTTTGTTGATTCAAGAAAAAGTTGTGTATTGATTAGGGGAATATTAATGATAGATAAACAAATATCTATGTATATTTTTTCAATGAAAAATTTTATAAAAAAATGGAATTTATAGGTTAATCGAGCATTTCTTCTTTTTAATATTTGCCAAATTTTTTTTGGTGACTCTAATTTTTTAGGATTATAACTTCTTTTGTTAAGACTAATATTTATTGATGGAGTTTTTTTTTTTTTCTCTTTTGTAATTCTTTCTATTTGATTTCGAATTATATTGATTCTATTAGTCAGATCTTTCATTTTTTTTTTTGTCAGTGAAGATTTTAACCAAGCCGGAGATTGAATCTGACTAAACGATTCATCAATTATTTGATTTCTGATCAGAAAATCTTTTTCTTTTTTAGTTTTATTCGATTCATATACTTCTCTTAATCTAAACCTAAATAATAGAATTGTATTAAGTTCTTTTATTCGTTTTTTTATAAATATAACATTTTTCATAATCCATTTTTTTATTTCTTTTAAAACTTTTAGAAGTAATTTTGTTTTTCTTTTTAAAATCTTTAGAGCTAGAAAATATTTCTTTTTAAATTTTTCAATTTTTTTATTGAGCTCCTTAATAATGGGTTCAAAAAATGAGGGGAGCTTTCTAGGAGAACCAAAAGGAAGTTCAGCTTCCATTCCCCAAACTGTCAAAAAACAAAAATCAGATTTTTGCTTTTTTTTTTTCATTAGATCTCTAGGAGAGTTAGATCTCTGCCAAGGTTTCAGATGTAAAGGAAATAGAATTTTAATCTGAATACCGTCTGTTACCCAATTTTGCGGAAATTCTGTTTCTGATAATTGAACACCATTATAGGTACATTTAACATGCATTTCTCTATTCCATTCCTGTAAATCCTCAAACCATTCTGGAAGTTGAAATAATAACATACGTCCAATATTTTTGGCTATTATCAACGAAGGCAATATCAAATATTTTCTAAGAATTGATTGAGTTATTAACATGTAACCTCTTATTCCTTGTGCAAAGGGAATGGTATCCCAGGCTTCTGCTATTTCTATCTGTACTATTTCTTTTCTTTTCTTCTCTTTTCTTTTTGTCTGCTCTGTTGCATACTCCCCAATTTGGACCTCTGCTACGCCCTTTATCCAATTTCTAAAAAGGGGTTTCGTTAGTTCGAAGATATCAAAAGAAAAAGGGGGGTATTTTTTGATCCTGTCCAAAAAAAGTGGGGAGTGCACATTTGCTTGAAACAACTCCCAAATAACTATTTTACGCCTTTGAGCACGTATAGAACCCTTGATTATGCCTCGTCGAAAATCAGATTGTTGTGAATAACGTATCAAAGCTAGTTCGTCTGTTTGATCCGAAATTTCGGTATT